GATCATCGTGCTTGAATATTTCATGAAAAGAGGATAGACATTATGATAGAGTGCGACCTAACCTAGGTTGCACCAAATTCAATTATGATAAAAGATGTAATATACGGATAACTAGATAGATAGCAGATTAAATCCCGAATTCATTGATTTTTTCTTTTTTTGTACCCTTATCATAATATCATAATAAAAGAATTAGGTAATCATAATAAAAGAATTAGGTAGAAATTATCTCAATTTTGATATCCGATAAAAGACTCCATCAGCCTAAGTGACAGAATTTTTCCTAGGAATGCTTTATCAATTTCCATTTTTTTCTATTTGTACCTGGCTCAAGATAAAATTCAAATTCTAACTTGCATCAAAAATGCCCTCCATTTCTCTGTCTTGCTTCCGTTCATACGTATGATATATATGGATGGAGTTGACTAAAATTTTATGTGATTCAGTAAACAGAATATCCATTCCATCATTGCTAGATCATCGATCAATAGTAAGCCAAGCCAATAATGGGATTTTTTCAATAAAGAGGAAACTTCAGATTACGATGCTCCAGAATGAAAATGAGGGAATGTCCACAATACCTGGATTTAGTCAGATACAATTTGAGGGATTTTGTAGGTTCATTAATCAGGGCTTGACGGAAGAATTTCATAAGTTTCAAAAAATTGAAGATAGAGATCAAGAAATTGAATTTCAATTATTTGTGGAAACATATCAATTAGTAGAGCCCTTGATAACAGAAAGAGATGCTGTGTATGAATCACTCACATATTCTTCTGAATTATATGTACCCGCGGTCTTAATTTGGAAAACCGGTAGAAATATGCAAGAACAAACCGTTTTTATTGGAAACATCCCTATAATGAATTCATTTGGAACCTCTATAGTAAATGGAATATACCGAATTGTGATCAACCAAATATTGCAAAGTCCCGGTATTTACTACCGTTCAGAATTGGAACATAACGGAATTTCTGTCTATACCAGTACTATAATATCGGATTGGGGGGGAAGGTCGGAATTAGAAATTGATAGAAAAGCAAGGATATGGGCCCGTGTAAGTAGAAAACAAAAAATATCTATTTTAGTTCTATCATCAGCTATGGGTTCGAATCTAAGAGAAATTCTAGATAATGTTTGTTACCCTGAGATTTTCTTGTCTTTCCCGAATGATAAAGATAAAAAAAGGATTTGGTCAAAAGAAAATGCTATTTTGGAGTTTTATCAACAATTTGCCTGTGTAGGGGGGGATACGGTATTTTCTGAGTCCTTATGCAAGGAATTACAAAAGAAATTTTTTCAACAAAGATGTGAGTTAGGAAAGATTGGTCGACGAAATATGAACCGGAGACTGAATCTTGATATACCCCAAAACAATACATTTTTGTTACCACGAGATCTATTGGCTGCTGTAGATCATTTGATTGGAATGAAATTTGGAATGGGTACACTTGACGATATGAATCACTTGAAAAATAAACGTATTCGTTCTGTAGCAGATCTATTACAGGATCAATTTGGATTGGCTCTTGTTCGTTTAGAAAATACGGTTCGAGGAACTATATGTGGAGCAATCAGACATAAATTGATACCGACTCCTCAAAATTTGGTAACTTCGACTTCATTAACAACTACTTATGAATCATTTTTTGGTCTACACCCTTTATCTCAAGTTTTGGATCGAACTAATCCGTTGACACAAATTGTTCATGGGCGAAAATGGAGTTATTTGGGTCCTGGAGGATTGACGGGGCGAACTGCTAGTTTTCGGATACGAGATATCCACCCAAGTCACTATGGACGTATTTGTCCAATTGACACGTCCGAAGGAATCAATGTTGGACTTATTGGATCATTAGCTATTCATGTGAAGGTTGGTTATTGGGGATCTATAGAAAGTCCATTTTATGAATTATCTGAGAGATCAAAAGAGGCACAGATGTTTTATTTATCACCAAATAGAGATGAATATTCTATGGTAGCAGCAGGAAATTCTTTGGCCTTGAATCGGGGTATTCAAGAACAACAGGTTGTTCCAGCTCGATATCGTCAAGAATTTCTGACTATTGCATGGGAAGAGATTCATCTTAGAAGCATTTTTCCCTTCCAATATTTTTCTATTGGAGCTTCCCTCATTCCTTTTATTGAGCATAATGATGCGAATCGAGCTTTAATGAGTTCTAATATGCAACGCCAAGCAGTTCCCCTTTCTCGGTCCGAGAAGTGCATTGTTGGAACTGGGTTGGAAGGTCAAACGGCTCTAGATTCGGGGGTTTCAGCTATAGCCGAACGTAAGGGAAAAATCATTTATACTGATACTCAAAAGATCATTTTCTCAAGTAATGGGAATACTCTAAGCATTCCATTAGTTATGTATCAACGTTCCAACAAAAATACTTGTATGCATCAAAAAACTCAGGTTCAGTGGGGTAAATACATTAAAAAGGGACAAATTCTAGCGGGTGGTGCGGCTACAGCTGGTGGGGAGCTTGCTTTGGGAAAAAATGTCTTAGTAGCTTATATGCCATGGGAAGGTTACAATTTTGAAGATGCAGTACTAATTAGCGAACGTCTGGTCTATGAAGATATTTATACTTCTTTTCACATCCGGAAATATGAAATTCAGACTTATGTAACAAGCCAAGGTCTCGAAAGAATCACTAAGGAGATCCCGCATTTAGAGGCTCGTTTACTCCAAAATTTAGACAGAAATGGAATTGTGATGTTGGGATCTTGGATAGAAACAGGTGATATCTTAGTAGGTAAATTAACACCTCAGACAGCGAGCGAATCATCATATGCCCCGGAGGATAGATTATTACGAGCTATACTTGGCATTCAGGTATCCACTTCAAAAGAAACTTCTCTAAGACTACCTATAGGGGGAAGGGGCCGAGTTATTGATGTTAGATGGATCCATAGAAAAGGGGTTTCCAATTCTAATCCAGAAAGGATTCGTGTATATATTTCACAGAAACGTGAAATCAAAGTAGGTGATAAAGTAGCTGGAAGGCATGGGAATAAGGGTATAATTTCTAAGATTTTGTCTAGACAAGATATGCCCTATTTGCAAGATGGAACGCCCGTTGATATGGTATTCAACCCATTAGGAGTCCCCTCACGAATGAATGTGGGACAGATATTTGAATGTTCGCTCGGGTTAGCGGGGGATCTGCTAAAGAAACATTATAGAATAGGACCTTTTGATGAGAGATATGAGCAAGAGGCCTCAAGAAAACTAGTGTTTTCTGAATTATATGAAGCCAGTAAGAAAACAAAAAATCCATGGGTATTTGAACCCGAATATCCGGGAAAAAGCAGAATATTTGATGGAAGAACAGGAGATCTTTTTGAACAACCTGTTCTAATAGGAAAGTCCTATATCCTAAAATTAATTCATCAAGTTGATGATAAAATCCACGGACGTTCCAGTGGGCATTACGCACTTGTTACACAACAACCCCTTAGAGGGAGGGCCAAACAAGGGGGACAAAGAGTAGGAGAAATGGAAGTTTGGGCTCTAGAGGGATTTGGTGTTGCTCATATCTTACAAGAGATGCTTACTTATAAATCTGATCATATTAGAGCTCGTCAAGAAGTGCTTGGTGCTACGATTATTGGAGCAACAGTACCTAAGCCAGAGGGTGCTCCAGAATCTTTTCGATTGCTCGTTCGAGAACTACGATCTTTGTCCCTGGAACTGAATCATTTCCTTGTATCTGAAAAGAACTTCCAGATGGATAGGAAGGAAGCTTGATCTCAATGAATCATAATTTCTATTCTATGATCGACCAGTATAAACATCAACAACTTCGAATTGGACCAGTTTCCCCTCAACAAATCAGGGCTTGGGCAAAAAAGATTCTACCCAATGGAGAGATAGTTGGAGAGGTGACAAAACCCTATACTTTTCATTATAAAACTAATAAACCGGAGAAAGATGGATTGTTTTGTGAAAGAATTTCTGGACCCATAAAAAGTGGGATTTGTGCTTGTGGAAATTACCGAGGGATTGGGACTGAAAAAGAAGACCCGAAATTTTGTGAAGAATGCGGGGTGGAATTTGTTGATTCTCGGATACGAAGGTACCAAATGGGATACATCAAACTGACATGTCCAGTGACTCATGTGTGGTATTTGAAACGTCTTCCTAGTTATATTGCGAATCTTTTAGATAAGCCCCTTAGGGAATTAGAGGGCCTAGTATATTGCGATGTGTGATTTGATCGAAATTTTCATTTGACAGATTTGGACTGAGAAACTGTCATCCCATTTAATCTGATTGGGATGCCCCCGGCTCTGACATGTATCTTGGGAGGAGGAACATGAAGCTCAGAATTATGGGTGCATTTAAGATTTAAAAATGGAAGAAAGGGGGAATTGATCCATGGTCGATTCCGTAACATATAATATAGGAATAGTTAGTTATACCTCGTGAAAAAAGACTTTTTGTGGAATTATACATTCCATTTCTTTGAGAAAGAAATTTTGTTCAGGCAAGCGCAAGCTAATATGGCATGGTTACGGGAGCTTATCTATCGCATATATGCTTCAAGGGATATCATGACACATAACCATCGAGGTGAGTAGAGACCTAAAAAGATCGAATGGAACAATACAATATATAGACAAAGAAATCCTTTTTACGAGTCCTAAAATATTCCTTTCAGGGGATTCATCGTTTGAGGGGAAGTAGACTACTCAAGAATTTCACATTTCCTTTTTGCGTAAACATAAAAAGAAAAGAAGTAAAAAAGGTTAGAGTGAAAATTAAAAATAAAATAAGATAAGAATGAATCAATGAAAGGCTGGTCCTTACTGGGAACTTGAGTAAAGAGTAGCTTTTTGTAGGGTTTTCTCGAACAAAGTTTAAAAACCCCTTTCTTTATTTGCTGTAACTACTTGAGCCGGATGAGAGGAAACCTTCACGTCCGATTGTGAGGGGGGGAATCCAATACTATAGGAACGAACCTATCTCTATTTTTCTTTTGCTAGGTCCA